TATTAGGTTCTGGTAACTTATCCATTTTTACTGAAGAAACTATTTTAACATCAGATACAAAAACTAATATAATTAAAATACTAATAAATAAAATAAAAATAAAAATTAAAAAAAAATAAATATATTCTTTTTGATAAGAAAATAATGTATTTTTTATCTCTAAAACTAAATTTAAAGGAGACATATTTAATGAAAAAAATTCAAACAATTCTGAAATGTTTGAAAAATTGTTTGAAATGTTTGAAAAATTGTTTGAAATGTTTGAAAAATTGTTTGAAATGTTTGAAAAATTGTTTGAAATAAACATTGTTTTTGTTTGTGTTATCATATATATTTAAATTATTTAAAATAAGTTTAATATTTCCCATATTAAGAGCCAGGAGAGAAACTCGAATTCTCATTCTTAATTCATGAAATTATTGTTCTACCGATTGAACTATCCTAACTGAGGTGGTTTTAAGGGCGATTACGATAGTTAAAAAAAAAATATTTGACATAAAGATATTTTGTATATATAAGAGATATTATTGTAGTAAATCTAAGATTATTGTAGCAAATCATTGCTTGTAACAAAGATATTATGTTGGGGCGATTCGAACACCCAATAGTAAATACCAAAAATTTATGACTTACCGATTAGTCGACAACATATAATATATAAACTTAATATGGGTAACAAGACTTGAACTTGTAAAGTTAAAACTATTCCGTCCTAAGCGGAACCTGGTTACCAAATTTCAGCATACCCATTTATTGCTCGAGATAAGACTTGAACTTATAACCTAATCATCTTCAGTGATCCGCTCTACCAATTGAGCTTCTCAAGCTCTTGGAGTTATCGGGACTCGATCCTGAAATAACGATATGCAAAATCGTCGTTTTACCAGTTAAACTATAACCCCTATCCGAGAAACGAGTCGAACGTTTACGACTTCCGCCACTTAATTTTAAATTAAGACTGTCTACCAATTCCAGCACTCGGATTCTTTAAGGCTAAAATGACTTGAACATTTACTCAAACCATCATGAGTGGTTCGCTTTACCGATTAAGCTATAGCCTTTGCTTGCGGATTTAGGAATTGCACCTAAATATTTTGGTCATGAGCCATCTATGTTACTATTACATCAATCCGCATTTATAGCTAAGAAATAGGTGACTTGAACACCTGACCTTTCGCGTGTAAAACGACAGCTCTACCAACTGAGCTAATTTCTTTCAACCCAAGAGAGATTTGAACTCTCGCACTAACAGTGAAAATGTTATGTCTTAACCAAACTTGACCATTGGGTCTAAAGCCCAGTACAAGTATCGCACTTATTTATACCGATTACAAAACGGTTGCATTACTTTTATGCTAACCGGGCTAAATTTAATTTATACGATATGTGAAATATTTAGTATTTTAATAATTAGTACTTTATGTCTAAAAATGTTAAGATTAATACAACTAAAGCCTATTAATTGTTATTTTTATAACAATTGTACTCGTAGTGTTCTACTACGTTTTAAAGTATCCTAAAGTAAGCTTCGCGCTTAAATGCTTTCAGCACTTATCTTTAACTGACGTAGCCTTCCTGCCATGCCTATGTGAACAATTTACTTAAGTATAAGTAATATGATATATTCATTAAAATATACAGTATTAACAACAACATATAAACCATAGGTTTATAAAATATTATAATGTTTATATAGCATAAACAACAGGTAAACCATAGGTCAATATACCCAACTCCTTTCGTACGAAGGGGCTATCTTTATTCTACTTTAATTCCCTCTAGAAGATAGAAACCATACTGTCTCACGACGTATTAAACCCAGCTCATGTAGCTCTTTAATCGACGAACAGTCGAACCCTTCATGATTTTTGCATTCATGTGGATGAGCTAAGCCGACATCGAGGTGCCAAACCGCGCACTCAATTTGTACTCTCTTGCGCAAATTAGCCTGTTCAATTTATGTTATCACAAAAGATTTTTCTTTTACTTTCCATTTCTCTCAAAATGGTTCAGACTATTTCATCATCTTTATAGCCTCTAAAAGATATATATTTTAATTAAATTATTAAACACCACTTACTCAACCTTTAATACCAAAAGATCCAATACGTGTTTTAGAATTTAATTTAGTATATTGTATATTAGGTTTATAATTTCCTCTTATTACAGCTGAAGGATAACCTTGAATAGAAGAATATGCATTTCTTAAATTACCGTTATATCTAACTTTGTGTTGAGATCTTGAAGCTGTATAACGTCTAGTTAATCTACCTGCAGCTTCTATTCTAACACCTGATACTTTTTTTAAATTTATCTCATTTAATACAACTTTTTTAAGATATTTTAAATCTATTTTATTTTGCTCTTGGATAACTCCAAGATTATTTGTAATATTAAGATTATTTAATTTAAATAAATTTTCTAATTTAAAAAAATATTTTGATTTTTTATTTAATTTAATATCTTTAATTTTTGCTTTTCTAACTAAAGCTTTAAGATATCTTAATAATTTTCTTTTTTTTCTTAATTTTAATACTAAAGGTTGTGTAAAAATATCACTATTATAATAAAAGTATTTTAAATTAATAATATTAAATTCTATATTTTTTTTATATATTTTTCTTACTAAATTTATTAAACCTTGTAAATATGAATTTGTAAATTTAGCTTTATTAATATAAAGTAATTGTTTATAATACATGTAGTATTTTAATTTTAGAAGTGATTTTTTTAGAAAATTTCTATAATAAAGATTTTGTACTTTATATACTTTTGAACTATAATTAGGTAAAACATTTGTTAATATTTTACTTTTTTTTTGTTGTTTATTTAAAATATTTAATCCTACATTTCTTATTAAATTTAATTTTCTTATAAATTTTATATTTTTAAAGAACTTTAGATATCTTTTTCTTAATTTTAATAAGTAATTAAGGTTTTGTCTATTATATACATATAATGTTATATTTACATTATCACTAGTATGTTTAAATTCACCATCACTAATAAAGATTTTATTTGTAGATAATTTTCTTAACCTACGACGTAATTTTTCTTTTCTTAATTTAGATTCTATATATAAATTATATGAATTAAAATAACCTTTAATTAATTTCATTACTAATCTGCTTGCAACAGGTATCAAACTTAAAGAATTTTTGTTGTAAACATAAATACTATTTTTTCAATCTCTTACAGCAGGAACTAAATCTTTATTACGTATAGTAACATTTTCACTATTTAATGATTTTTTCTTATATGTATTTTTTAATTTTGATTTTATAATATTTAGCATATTTAGATTTAATTAAGATATTAATATAATTAATTATATAATATTTAAGCTTGGTATAAAACCAAGTCTATCTCATTATTATTACTAATAATTATTATACAATTTTTTTTTATAAAGATGTTGGGCATTAAAAAAAGGATTATTGTTAGCAATACTCACCTTTTAGTCGTTGAACGTCCTTATTTTATCTTAAGATTTTTATCCTAAAATTTAGCGCGACTGCTGCTTTTTGCTAAAACAAGTTTCGCTTCAAATACACTTAAGTTATTTATAAGTTATCTTTGAAATTTACCCAATATATTACCAATATTTTATAATATTGGAGGACTCACAGTTATAAATCCCTAGCGTAACTTTTTCTATAATCCAAGACCTTTCCTTTATGCATCTTGTGATCATATGCCCCGCTTACGCGACTGATAGACTTGTAGGTCAAACAGTAAAGCAAGATTTAGCCATTAAACTTTTAAAGTATAATTAATTATCATATCAATAAAGATTATATACAATATTAATATGAGAAAAAACTTTTAAATATCCCGATCACTCCGAGTAAAGTTTAAAATACATCTATTCACCATATAGTTAAAATCTTACTTAAATTAAAAATAAATATTGAACTTAATCTAACAATAACTGTATAATTATAAATATAATTATAACAAATTAAAATATTTGTAAAGAAATTTACAAATTTACAAAATGAACTTTGGATATACCCAGGTACTTTTTGTGGGATCTGTGCCCCGCATAAACTGCCTCCCAATCCTCAAGAGCATATAGTAGGAAACAAATAAAGGTGTTTCATTATTATCTAACAACTACCTTATACACTCGAAATCATCCTAAATTTTCACTCTTGCAATTAGTAACAGTAAAGCTGCATAGGGTCTTCTCGTCTATCTAGAGGTAAACAGTATCTGCACTGCTATTCCAATTTCACTGAGACAATCATCGAGACAGCTGTTGTATCGTTAAATCATTCATGCAGGACCGCATTTAACGGCCAAGGTATTTAGCTACCTTAGGACCCTCATAGGTAAGGCCGCCATTAATCGGGGTATCCTTCAAAACCTCAGTTAAATACAAAGGTAAATCCGTTATCCAGCCGACATTGGGCAGACATCACACTCAATACTTTGATATTTTATCTTTGCAGAGTGCTGTGTTTTTATTAAACAGTCGTACAACATTATTTCATGTTTCCTCTTATGTTTAGTTTAATTAAATCATATCATAAGATATGTTAAACTAATCAGAATGGCCCTCCTTATCCCGAAGTTACGGTAGTCAATTTGCCGAGTTCCTTAATGATTGTTCACTCAAACGCCTTTGTATTCTCTACTTGCTTACTTGTGATAGTATCTAGGTACGGTATATATAAACCTTACTATTACTATAAACAATATAATAATATAAATATCTAAAATTAAAACTATATAATCTTGAAAACTTATAACAATAATTATATAGAGTATATGTTCTACATATCATCTTTAGAGATGTAGGTACAACATACCTATATTGTAAAAAACACAATATTTTCTTTAATATACTTCATCTTAAAAATTTTTTTAAATAAAAAAATTTTTCCAGAACCTTTAAAACTTTTTAAAGGTTTTGTTTTTTTTTTACTTATAAGTATTAATATATAAATATCATCAAAATTACCTTTTGATTAATATATTTAGATACCGAAAATTAATTATAATACCATAAGCTTAAGGCGAGGTTATATTCCTTTTTCGTTACTCATGTCAGCATTCTCTCTTGGATTTTATTTGATTTTTTGGTGAGCCCTAATGTCATAGGGCTCAATCATTTATTATTTCCTAGAAGAAATATATAAAAATATATTATCCAATGTTCCGCTACCCCACATATACAATAATATTATTATAAATATGTGTACAAGGTTTCGGTATATTGTTTAGATCCGTTAAATTTTTGGTGTTTTTTTCTAAAATTTTTAATCAGTGCTCTGTTACGAGGTCTTCAAAAAATGGCCGCTTCTAAGCCTATTTCCTGATTGTTTTTAAAAAAAACATCCTTAATTTCACTCAACAATAATTTTGGAACCTTAACTCTTGTTCTGGGCTGTTTCCCTTTAGACATACAACCTTATCGCACTATGTCTGATTATTCAACATTCATCTTTGCCATTCCGAGTGCAAATACTCTCCGGTAAAGTCACTACAACCCCCCGATGTTAACAAAAATCAAAATATAAAAGATATTGTCCGAGATCACAGTTCTGTACCTGCTAAGATGTTAGTTAAATTACCTACTCATATAGGTTTCGCGGAAAACCAGCTATACTAGTCAGTTTTGTCTTTCACTAACTTACCACAATTCTTCGGATATCTATACAACGATAACCCGTTCGGGCTTTTATAACCCTGACCATGGTAAGATCACTAGCCTTCGGGTCTAATTCTAGATACTTATTCATTTTCTCATAATTGGTTTATCTAAGCTAGTTACATGTGCTAGTATCATGTGTAACGCACAAAATAGCTTGCATCTAAAATTAACTTGCTGACCCATTATGCAAAAGGTACACTCTTATTATTTATTTAAATTTTCACTCGAGCTGCTTATAAAACTACTATTTCAAATTATTACCTCACGGTACTTTTCACTATCGCTTATATATCATATTTAGCCTTAGAGGAAGGTTCCCCTATATTCAAACAGATTTTAATCCATTTTACTTTAACAAGTTTTGTTAATAGGCTCTTGTTATTTAATTTGCACCAAATAACAATCTCGTTTGATTTTTTTTCCTAAAGTTACTAAGATATTTCAATTCACTTCGTTTATTATTCGATTTCTCTTAGAAATATAGATTTCTTGATCTAGTTATTCTTTAATATATAGCTAACTATCCATAATAGTTTCTTTATATACTTGCCATGCACAAAGCGCATGAAATATATCTTTCATATTGCTTATATTGAAAAATACACTTATAAATTAAATTTATACTTCAGGTTATTATGATTCGAACATAACTACTCCTCAACCCAAATGAGACGCCTAACCAACCTGGCTCTAACCTGTAAATTATGTATAAATAATATAATATATTATTTAAGTAAATAAGCTATATCAGAGAGTATATGATTCGAACATATGAAAGTTTTTACCTTTAGCTAGACTCAAGCTAGCCGCCTTAAACCACTCAGCCAACTCTCTTAAATTTCCCTGACTTACGCTGCAGGGAGTCCCGTAACTGCTATATATATATATATAATCAAAAATGATTCTTCAGTGACTCGAACACTGAACATATCCTTATCAAGAACACACTTTACCGGTTAAGTTAAAGAATCAATTAATATATAACTTCAAGAGCACTTAGATTTGAACTAAGAAATATAAGGTTGAAGCTTACAGTTTTGCCTATTAAACTATGCTCTTCGGAAAAGAGATGAATCGAACATCTAAGTGTAAAAACACAATATTTAGCAAATATCTTACCCTACCAATAGCAACTTTTCCTTTTATTACGGGTTAAACCGGTCTCGATCCGGCATCAATTTTCCTGACAAGAAAACTCTTTACCAATTAAGTTACTAACCCTTTTACGGCTAGCTGAATTCGAATCAGCACACTTCGTATGGAAAACGAACAGTCTACCATTAACTTATAGCCATTTTATTTTTATAAACTAATATAATATGACTAGCTGAATTCGAATCAGCACATCTTATGTGGTAAATAAGCAGTCTACCGTTAACTTATAGTCATTTCTAATAAAATAAAATAAACTAAGACTTATGGGACTTGAACCCATATGGTAATGATTAAAAGTCACATGTTTTACCATTAAACTAAAGTCTCTTAATTCTAGAATTACTTTAATAACCTCAGTAGTACACTGAGATGTATAAAAATAATCATACTACATCAACAAAGTGTCAGTATAAAATTCCTGATTCATAACCAAGATGATGGTGATCTGTTAAGTGATAAGCAGCTAAACGTCATAAACCTACTGTTAAAAATGCAGTTCCAATAATAACGTGTAATCCGTGGAAACCTGTTCCAAAGTAGAAACATGATCCATAAACACTATCAGATATAGTAAATGAAGATACTGTATATTCTACACCTTGTAAGAATGTGAAAACAATTGCTAATAAAATTGTAACAACTGTTCCATATAATGCTCCTATTCTAATACCTTGTATTAATGAATGATGAGCATAAGTTATTGTAACACCTGATGATAATAAAATTACTGTATTTAATAATGGCAATTCAAAAGGATTTACAGCTTGTATACCTAATGGAGGTCATTGTGCTCCTAATTCTACACTAGGTGATATTGCACTGTGGAAGAATGTTCAGAATATTGCTAAGAAAAAAAATACTTCTGAGATAATAAATAAACCTACTCCTAAATTTAATCCTTTTTGTACTGCATTTGTATGATTACCTAAATATGTTCCTTCTGAGATAACATCTCTAAATCATAAACCCATAACGTAAGCTACATTAATTACAGCTACAGGTACTAAATATTCAAAACTTTGAAAACCATGCATAAATAAAACTGTAGCAGTTGTAAGAATAAATAATGATATACTTGTAAATAAAGGTCAAGGTGATGGAGAAACTAAATGAAAGGGATGATTTTGAAAATTTCTTTTTATATGTATTACCATAGAATAAACTATTCTATAGGTAAGTATAATTATACTAATCTTACCTTCGTTTAATAGTTATTACTATTGCACCCACCATACCCAATAATAATATTATAGAACTTATGATTAATCATAAGAAATAACTAGTATATAGAATATTACCTATACCAGTTATATGAGTTAGCTCTACTAATGAGCTATCTCAGCTTATGCTACTAGCATATGCTAGTCCTTGTTTTAAGTTTAATATATTTAAAAATTCATTATTGAATATGATATGATTTGCTTCAGAAATTGTTTCTGATATTTCAGAAACAATATTATTCTCTGATAAGTCATAAGGTAAGATTTGTCCTACTATAAAATAGAACTGTAATACAATTATTACAGCTAAAGATATATAATTATTAGTATCACTTAATAGTTCAGAAATTCTGATATTTATTAACATTAATATAAAAAGAAATAAAATTGAAACAGCACCTACATAAACTAATATATAAGATAATCCAATGTAATGATATCCAACAAATATTAATACAACAGCAATATTAACAAATAAACCTATTAAAAATAATACAGAATATATAGGATTTATACATATAATAACTATTACTCCAAATAAAATAGAAATTAAATAGATAATATCTATAAATTCTATTCTTAACCCATTAGTGATATAATCATTAAATAAAATAATTTTTTTCATAAAAATTGTTAATTTTTTTATCTCTCATAATTTTATACATATATAAAATATCGAAATAGGACTAAAATTGAGATAAGTAATTGAAATGGGACCGAAATTGAGATGGGACCGAAATTGAGATGGGACCGAAATTGAGATGGGACCGAAATTGAGATGGGAGAAATTGAGATAGGAAGAAAAGGAATCGAACCTTCGATGGCCTATAGCCATTGAGTTTACAGCTCAACCCGTAAACCAACAAACGGACCCTTCCTTAATATATATATAATTTATCTTTTTCTGGATTTGAACCAGTTTTAAATATACCTATAAAAGATTATATAAAATACATTTGTATTTTATATATATATATATCTTATAAAAATTTTTTTGTTAAATTTTATTCATCCCGTGCAATTTCCATTACACGAACCATATTTCGACTTAACACCAATCAAAGTCATGCATACGAAAATAATACTTACATATTTATATACCTGATTATATATATTAATACATAGCAAATCAAACTTATTGCACATACTCCTTTCAGCGCCTGACGAGTGGTTAGTACCTAGCTGAGATTAAATTCACCGTGACGATGGTGATTCACGATTACTAGTAATTCCTTATTCATGTAGTCGAATTACAGACTACAATCCATATTATATCCAATTTTGGGGATTAGCTCCATTTCACAATATAGCATCCTTTTGTTAAGGCGTATGTGGCACGTCTATAGCCCACAGTATTTAGGCCATGATGACTTGTCTTAATCCCTTTTATCTGAACCAATATAGTGGCGAACCACTTTATATATACAAATAAAGTGAGGGTTTTCGTTAATTAGAGGAGTTAACCAAATCTCACGACATTAACTAAAGACAGCCGTGCAGCGCTTGTAACAATTTCATTGTTATTCAAACTGTGGTAAGGTTTTTCGCGGGTTATCGAATTAAATAACATACTTCACTACTGGTTTCAGAAACGGTCTAATGATTTCAGTTTATATGTTGCCATATTACTCTTGAGGTGGAATGCTTACACTTTCATTTATAGACTAAATTTAAAATATAACCTATAACATTCATTATTTTCTGCTTGGACTACTAGGGTATCTAATCCTTATTGCTACCCAAGCCTTCGTCCCTCAACGTCAGTTTTTACATAGAAGGATGCCTTCGCCGTTATCAGTCCTTCTGGTATCAAAGTATTCTATCTCTACTCCAGAAATTCTTCCTTCTCACATAAAACTCTAGTAAATAAAATACTCATTTAGGGTTAAATTTACTGTCTAGGTACCCTTTAAACCTAATAAAGATGACTAACACTAGTCTTCTACGTATTACCGCGACTGCTGGCACGTAATTTAGTCAAGACTTATAAATAGGAAATTGGCATTATCATTATCCTATTTAGAATTTTATACGAGTTAATCGTTATTGTATTGAAATAATACATTTACATTCTTCCAAGTTACTGGTTCAGTCTTTCGACCATTGACCAATATTCCTCACTGCTGTACTAATACGCATTGGGGTTTTTTCAGACCCAATGTGGTCGATCAACCTCTCAGTCCCAACTACGGATATTAGCTAGAAAAGTCATTACCTTTCCTACTACTACCCGGGGGTAGAGATTAACATCTTAAAGCGGACTTCGTATTTTCCTTTAGTGTATAAGGGATTTTTCCCTTACTTTAAGGTAGCCAAATTACCTTTTACTCACCTGTACACCACTATTACTTAGTTTATAAAAACTAATTAATCGTTCGATTAGCATGTGTCAAGTTCTTGGACAGCGTTCAATCAGAGCCATCATCAAACTCAAAGAATTAATTTTGTATGTTATGTAGGTATAACATACCTATATTGTAGAAAACATAATATTATTTATTTAATCTTTTATTCTAAAGAAAAAAAATTTTTTTTTAATAAAGATATAATTAAGCCGGTTCCTGTTTAAAACTTTAATAATTCTAAATTAAAACTAAGCATAGGGTTTATTGTTCGCAATTATTATAACGCTTATATTACATATTTATAATAATCTTTAGTTTCTGTTAAAATCCTTATATTTCTATAAAGCTTGGTATAAAACCAAACATATATGCCTAAAAAGTTTTGGACTTTCCTATTTACATAAAATTTTTATATCTTTATTTTTTTTTTTATCTAGGTAATACTTATAATTTTTATTTTTACCTTTTTTTTATCCTCAATTTTATTTTTTCTTTTTAAAAACGTCTTATACGTAAGTATATCTCGTTAACTATACCCTCCAACGTCTTTTTGGATTATAGTCTTTTTTTTTTTGACTAAACTTTGAGACGTTGGTATTGTTTTTGGGTATCTTCTATTTTATTTAAATTCATAATCTATTCTTTTTGGTTTTTTGATCTTTTTAACTGTTTACCTCTTCCAGTTATTGATAAAACATCTTTGTATGTTTTAATTTGTGTTAATCCTCTTATATTTTACGATATAAGAAAAGAAAAGATCTTACCACGAAGCATAAAAATATGAATAAAAAATGTTTTTAATTATTCTCATTTTTGCTTTAAATATGAGTTTAACAATTGCACGAAATTCAGCGACTTATCAAAATGTCTTATGGGAGATGTAGAGGAATTCGTAACCCTCAAACTCAACGAAAAAAAAAGTTTGGTGAACAAATGTAAATGTTTATAAACATTTATTATATAATACAAGATAAATTAGATTAGTGTAAATCTAATCCGTCTTTAATATATGAACAAGCTAAAACTACAAAAACTTGAGCTTGAATAAATGCAATAGCTAATTCTAATCCTGAGAATGCTATAATAAATGCTAAAGGTACTAAACCTAAAAAGAAAAATAATATACCACTAGTCATAATATTATATGTAAATCCACTTAAAATAGATAATAACATGTGACCTGATAATATGTTAGCTGCAAGTCTTAATCCTAATGATACATTTCTAGATAAATATGAAATAAATTCGATTAAAACTAATAAAGGTAATAATGCTAAAGGACAACCTGATGGTACAAATAATGAAAAGAATTTTAATCCATGTTTTTGGAATCCTAATAATGTTGCACCTAAAACAATAGTGAAACTCATTGAGAATGTTAAAATAAAATGTGATGTTGATGCAAAACTATATGGAACCATTCCAATTAAATTATTTACTAATATAAATATGAATAATGCATAAATAAAAGGGAAATATAATTGTCCTTTTGTTGGGTTAAGTTGGTTTATAACTATACTATGTACTGTAGCATAAATACTTTCTTGACTGATTGATCAGCTATTTGGTATAATTTTATTATTATTTGTTGCTAACAAACTGTATGATAAAACTAAAAATAAACCTATTGATAAATATAAACCTATATTTGTTAATGATAAATGAATGTTTCCTAATAAATTGGCATTTATAGAAAATAAATCTCTAATTTCAAATTGATCCAATGGACTTAATACAAAATTAAAATGACGCATACGATTTTATGTTAAATATATATTTAATTTATTGAGATAGTTTATTTTATTTTTTAAACTATAATTTATTTATATAGATACGAGAAATAAAAAGACGTACAAATCTTGGTAAAATGTATTTACTTAATGCGTATATTAAAACTGTTAATACAACAAAAGCAAATAATACTTGATTTACAAAAAAAAATGGAACTAATTGTGGCATAATTATATTCATTATTATTGAATTAAATAATTTCTCAGATTTATTTAGACTTTTTAAGATTTTAAGGATTTGCGTTATGTATATTTAAGCCCTTAAGATGAATCGAACATCTATCAAAATATTAACAGTATTCCGCTCTACCGTTGAGCTATAAAGGCTAAAATTTTTTATTCTTATCCAAGACTCGAACTTGGATTATAATATTAGAAGTATTATGCTCTACCATTAAGCTAATAAGAATATAAGATATATATATATAATTATAACAAATATCATTTAATTTTTAAGGTTAGTTTTTTATCTTATTTAAATTATTTTTAATTTACACTATAAATTAAAGAAGAAACTGAGTAATGTAAACCATCTAATATTGGAGCTGGATATATTCCAAATAATACTGTTAGTATTACAAATACTAACAACATTATAAATTCTCTTCTAGTTACATCACCTATATTTTCTACAAAATAAAGAGAGTATGAACCTCCAAATACTATTCTATTATACATAAATATTGTATAAGCAGCAGAAAATACTATAGAAGTACTAGCTAAAACACCTAATATAGGCATTCTTTCAAATACTCCGTATAATGACATGAATTCACCTAAAAAATTTAAAGTTAAAGGTGTTCCACTATTACCTAAAGCTAAAATGAAGAATAATACAGAGAAAATAGGCATAACTTGAGCCATACCTCTGTAATATGTAATTAATCTAGTAGATGATCTGTCATATAGAATACCTCCAGCACAAATGAATAATCCTGATGAAACAAAACCGTGAGCTAATCCTAAAAGTATTGAACCTTCAATACCTTGTATTGTATTACTAAATGCACCTATTAAGTAAACAGCTGCATGAGATACTGATGAATAAGCAATTAATTCTTTAATATCTATTGTTCTTAATGTACTAAAACTAGCATATAATATTGTTATTACACCTATTACATATATTACGTAAGTATAATTTATATAAGCTTTAGGTAATAAAGGTAAAATTAATCTAAATATACCATATAAACTTAATTTTAAAACTATACCTGCTAAAATTATACTTCCGGATAATGGTGATTCAACGTGAGCTTTTAATAATCAAGTATTTAAAAAAATTACTGGTGTTTTTACAGCAAAAGCTATAAATATTCCATAAAATAAAAATAATTGAGTTATATAGTTAAAATTTGCTTTTGATAAAGCATCAAAGTCTGTTGTTCCCATTATAGAAGACATAGCTATTATTGATAATAACATAAATAATGATCCTAATAAAGTATATAAAAATAAATAAAAACTAGCTCTTACTTTATTACTTGAACCAAATAATCCTATTAATAAAAATAAAGGTGGTAAAATACTTTCAAAAAATATATAAAATAATAATACATCTAATACTAAAAATACTGCTAGTAATAATGATTCTAATAATAACATTATTACTACAAATGATAATACATTTTTAGATTTGATTGAATTTCAATTTGATAATATTGCTATAGGCATTATTATAGTTGTTAATAATACAAAGTATATGGATAAACCATCAACTCCTAAATATATATCAAAGTAACTTATTTGATAATGCTCTTCAATAAATTGAAATTGTTTACTACTAAAATCAAATAGTATAAACATAATTAATGATACTATTAAGTTAACTATTGAAGTTATTAAGGCAATAGATTTTATTCTTATATTATTTATAAGTGATAAACCATAATTTCCCTCTACTGTTACTAAACCTATTCCTATTAAAGGTATTAATAATAATAATAAAGACATATATAATTAAATAAAATAAAATAAATTTACTACTAATAAAATATTACATAATATTTTATATATTACACTTCATGTATGCCATAAAGTTAATTAATTTAACATTAATTACTACAAAGTTAATAGCTTTTAACTTTAAAGTAAACAATTAATGTAACTCTATATAGAACAATACTTAATATTAAGGATTTAATATATCTTTCATTTTAATTTTCTTTGATTCTGGCTTTGGTGAATTAATCATATCTGATATATTAATTTTTTTTGGTTGTTGTTTAGGTGTATTAAGTATGTCTGATATATTAATTTTTTTTGGTTGTTGTTTAGGTGTATTAAGTATGTCTGATATATTAATTCTACTTTGTTCCGTATTTGATGAGTTTTGTGTAGTGTTAAGTAAATCAGTTATCTTAACTTTAGTTGCAGGATTATTTGTAGTAACAGGATTATTTGTAGTATTAAGTAGATCAGTTATCTTAATTTTAGTTGCAGGATTATTTGTAGTAAGTATAACAGGATTACCATTATTTATTGTATTATTTTGTATATAAGAATTATTTTCAATTCAAAAGTCTTCACTTATTGTATTATCTTGTCTATATGGACTTTTATATTGATTACTATCACTTATTCCACTATTTTGTCTATAAGGATTATTATAATCATACAAGTAAGGGTTATTATATGAATAATTCACAGGAGGATTTTGTTTTATCTGAGGTAGATTACCTTCTTCATTATATCCTTCTAATATTTTATTAGATTCCATAATCATTTTTTCTAAATCTTTACCAGAACGTCCTTCTAAATTTAAATCAAAACTACTATTATAAATTTTACGCTTAGTAGCTAAATCACGTTTTTCTCGTAGGTTTTTTCTTCTTTCATATTCTTCTAAACTCATAATACGCTTTGCTCTATTATTAAATTTATCTCTTTCCACTTTTGCATCATAAGCCTCTGGATTTTCTTCTTCTAATAATACATCCTTTTCATATCTTTTTCTTTTAGCTTCACGATTTTCTTCATAACTTTTTTTTTTATATTTAGATATATTTAGACTTTCAAAAAAAGTTTTATCACTTCTAGGTGGTCTTGATGGACCTCCTGATGATGGACCACCTCCTTCACCGCCTCCTGGATTGGGTGGTCCAGTGTTAGGTGTAGGATTTGATCTGTTCATTTTTACTTTAAAATAATCATTAATATAGTTAAATGATGATATTATTATTATCAAAGAAAAACCTATTAATATTAGAGACAATATTAAAAGTAAGAAATAGATAAAAGGTTTATTTTTTATATATAGATTTATATAATTTATATATATAAATAACATTGTAGAAAGATATAATAATGTTAAACCTAATATTAAACTAGCTAGAGCTAAAAAAAATAAAGATTCATAACTAAAGTATATTAATATTACATTAATTATAATTATATTTATATAATGATCTATTCATGTTTTATATAAAACATTATTATATACTTGCTTAATTGAATTGTTATTATCAATAATAAATGAAATAGCATTTATTGTATATGATTTAATCAATGATCCTATATGAAATTTTATTTTTGAATAGATTAATCATGATAAAAAAATTTCAATAGAGGATAATTTAAATATTTTATATAAAAATAAAACTAAACTTAAAAATTGTATGATTTCCATTATAATTCAACCTACAAATAGTAATTTTTTTAACTGTGATATAAAGAAATTTAATTTAATTTTAGTTTTATTGTCTAAACAATTAAAAAAAACATTCAAATATATATTAAAAAAATAAGAAAAAAAACCATTTAGTTTTTTACTATTTGATATAATTAAAGAAATAAAATTTATTATCATTGTCATTGTTTTCATTTTTATTGTCATTATCATTGTCATAATTTATTACATTAAATATATATTTATAGGGAGAATTCCTAATCCATAAACAATACAAGGCATTAGTACTACACAAGCTATTACGATAGGTAATAAAACAGTTCAACAAACTGACATTAATTGATCAAAACGTATTCTAGGGAAAGAAGCTCTAACTCAAATGAATACAAATATTAAAAAAGCTGTTTTAAAAGCTAAATTTAAAGGAGAAGAAGATATATGAACAAATATATCGTATAAAATAGTATTAATTTCATCAAAAAATAAAAAATTTAAAATTAAATCTAAAGAAATAATACTTAAATAACCTCCTAAAAATAAAATATTATTTAAAACACAAATTAATACAATACTAGCATATTCAGCTAAAAAAAAGAATACAAAAATACTAGCAGAGTGTTCTGTCATGAAACCACTAACAAGTTCTGATTCAGCCTCAGCCAAATCGAAAGGCGCTCTGTTAGTTTCTGCTATAGAACCTATAAAGAATACTAAAAATAAAGGAAATAATGGAAATAATAAATTTACTGCTCTTTGTGATTCTACTATAGTAATAATGTTTAAACTTCCTGTTAATAATAAAACTAATAATATAACAGAACTTAATATTAATTCATAACTAATTAATTGAGCTGTACTTCTTAAAGAACCTAAAAATGCATATTTAGAATTAGCAGATCAACCTGCTAATAATATTCCATATGTAGATAAAGAACTAACTGCTAACATATATAATAAACCTAAACTATAGTCAGATATAAATAAACCTGAACCAAAAGGAACTGTTAAATAACCTAATAAAGAAAAAATTAAAGTTATAACAGGTCCAAGGAAAAATAAATTTATATTAGCTTGTGTTGGTGCTACATACTCTTTTAATAATAATTTTAAAGCATCAGCAAATGCTTGTAATAAACCATAATAACCTACTACATTAGGACCTAATCTTCTTTGCATACTAGCCATGGTTTTTCTTTCCGCTATTGTTACAAAAGCAACAGATAATAAAGCAGAAACTGTGACTATTAATACTTTAAGTATGGATATTAAATATGTCATATATTATTTTTTTTTTTCTTACATAAAGAAAAATATATAAATATATTAAATAAATATTAAATAACGTGCAGTATTGTTAATTATATTTATATATTTTTATATCTATGTGTAATTTAAAAGTAAAATATATTTATTATATATTACCTACTATTTTTTTTTAGTTATTTTAATAATGTTGCATTAAATATTATTGTATTTAATATAAAAATAATTATAAATAATTAATTAATTTATATAATTAATTATCTATATTGCATAATACAAGTTAAAAAAAAGAAAAAAAAAAATCTTATAATTTTCACCTATTTCGTATATTATTATTATTAATTAAATTAATAATATATATACAAAGGAGCCCGGGGAACTCGAATCCCTTTATTTCGATTTGCAATCGAAACGCAGAACCCTCTGCTCAAGCTCCTTATATAATAATTTTTTGTTGTTTAACAAGATGTTATTTTTTAGTAGCTAATTCTACTAAACTATTTTCGATTAAACTAACTACAGGTACTATTACAAAAAAATATACAAAATATAAAACTGTAGAAATTTGTCCAAATTCAATAAATGGAGTTTCAACGTGTTTTGCACCTATTTGCATTAATACTAAGAAATTAGCTACAAAAATGTAGAATGCTACTTTACTTAAAGGTCTGAATTGTACTCCTCTTAATTTAGATAAATCAGTTATAGGCATAACCATTAATGCTAATATTGCAGCAAACATAGCAATAACACCTAATAATTTGTTAGGTATAGATCTTAAAATTGCATAGAAAGGTAAAAGATATCACTCTGGTACAATAGCAGGTGGAGTTTGCATTGGATTAGCCATAACATAATTTTCACTATCTCCTAAAGCATTAGGCATGAAGAAAACAAATAAAGATAATACTATAAAGAATATAAAGATAGTAACTAAATCTTTAAATATGAAATAAGGAGCAAAAGGTAATCTATCATAATTACCAGATATACCTAAAGGATTACCAGATCCTACAGTATCGTGCATAGCAATTAAATGCATTAAAGCTAATGCAGCTAATATAAAAGGTAATAAGAAATGTAATGCAAAAAATCTATTTAATGTTGCATTATTTACGGAGAAACCTCCTCATATGAACTCTACAATATCTTGACCTATTCAAGGTATAGCACTCATAAGGTTAGTAATGACTGTAGCACCTCATAAACTCATTTGACCATAAGGTAAAACATACTAACTTACTTATTATTAAAATATATCAATAATAAGCTAGAATAACTTTGAATTCGTATATCCTATTAGTTAAATACTTTTAACTAAAAGTTCCGACTGTGCATTAAGCAGCATTTCAGCCACCCATTAGTGACCCAGTCTGTCGCGACCATTTATATGACCGACGATCTTAAAGTATATAAAAACTTCTTTGATCGTTTTCACTAATATCGCCAAATAATCTTAAAGACTATTCTATACCCCCGTCGGGATATACCACTTTAATCTTTCTTTTTCTATAAAAATTGCAGAAAGATTGTTACTCATGGGACTATGATTTAATATAAAAATATAAATATAATAAATTATTAAGATAATTATTTAGTCTCTTCCTCTTCTAGAGATGAAGTTGACAAATCTTTTATTATTCATTGTTTTTTTACTAATCCTTTTTTTGTTTTTAATCCTCTTCTAAGAGTTTTTTCATTACAATTTATAGAATTAGCTGCGTCTAATATAGTAAAATATTCACCATAAACAGTTCCATTAAGGTTATATAAAACTACAGGTCTTGTATGTTTAATACATTTTTTCTTAGTCTCATCAGACATAGGAGATCTATTTAAAGCTTTTTCTCTCATTTTTTCTATTATTTCAGGAGAAAGCTTTTTACCTCTATTTAAACTACCAATCTTTTCCCGTCTTGCGTCAGAATAAATATCTTTCATTTTTTGACGATCAACTTCAGTATGTTTATAACCAAAACTAGAACCTGCCTCAGTTAAAATATTATAATTAGGTAATAATAATTTTAGATATTTATCTTCTAAATCCAATAATTCTTTATTGTTTTCTTTAGTTACTATATTAGGATATAATTCTAAAATAATAAAAGCAAAATTATTTAAATTATATTTTTTAACTGCTGATTTAATTATTTTACTACCTCTAAAATAAATAAGATGATTACTGAATCTAGCAAAAAATTTATTAGTTGACGCAGAACCTATATAGTAATCTTTAGTTATTTTATTAACTATCATATATATTCCACTTAAACCTCTAGTTTCATTTAATATTTGTTTTCTAATATTTTCTGATTCTAGGTTTTCATAGATATACACAGGATTTAATTCTAACTCTTTAATTAATGAATTTAATTCTTTAGAGTTAGAAAATTTATTATTATTTGACCCCGAAGGAGAAAAATTTGTACTATATCATCTTTTATTTAAGACGAATGTTGACTTATTATTTAATTTATTATATTTTATATTTTTTATTTTATTTCCTAATGGGTTTATTAATACTTTATTTTTTATATATAAATCTTGTATAATATAATATACAATGATTGCAAAGGAAACACTTATATTAAACCATTTTGGGCTATGTTCATAACCCAAGAAAGCTGTTGCCATCATAACGATTAAAATTACTGTACCAATAGCTCATGTCAATGTTCTAGGTGATTTGTAAGATCCATAATATAATCCTCTACCTATATGTAAATACACTAAAAAGAAAAAGGCTGAAGCTGTATTAGCATGTAAATAACGAACTAATCAACCATTATTTACATCTCTCATAATATGTTCTACAGAATTAAAAGCTTCTAATACACTAGGTGTATAATGCATAGCTAATGTAACACCTGTTACTATTTGTATAACTAAACATAATGCTAATAAAGATCCAAAATTTCATAAATAACTTATATTAGCTGGTTGTGGTGAATCTATTAAATATCCATTTAATAATTTTAATAAAGGATGACTTTTTAAAATTCTCATTTATAAATAAAATATAAGTGTTTTTTAATTCGCATTATTATTATATTAAAAAAATTCATTTATCAAATTAATCAAATTATTATATATAAATACATAATAACTTATAAAAAAAAATAAAAATTAATTTTTAATTATTAGTATCCTCGCCCTTAGGGGCGAAGTTTTTAATATTTAATTTATATACTACTTGGCACAAATAATATAATAGATAAAATATTAGTCATATGTAATCACTCATTAGGCATAAACATAAATAAAAGAATAATTAAAGTTAATATAGAAATAGTAATACTTAAAGAACTAGATAAAGAGAATTTATAATCAAAGTATATTCTATTAACAATTTTATCTTTTTGTGTTATAATAGCTGGTATTTTAAGGTCTTTTAATTTATTAAAATATGTATATGAATGTCCATCAAAGAACATTGTTTTAACAATATATAAATAATAAACCGCACTAATAACACTAGTTAAAACTCCTATAAGTGTTATAAAAATAAATCCTTCTTGTAAGGCAGCAGAGAACACCATTAATTTAGCAAAGAATCCCATTAAAGGTGGAATACCTGCAAATGAGAATAAAGTTATAGTTAAACTTAAAGCTAACATACTATTTATATGGAAATAACCTTTAAGCTGACTTATTAATTGGATAGGTGAATTATTTTTATCTATTAAATTGTTATGGTTTATATTTTTATCATTATAAGCATATAAGCTATAACCTATAGCTACTAATAAAATAAAGGCATTTAAATTAGATAAACTATATTGTATTAAATAAAAAATAAAAGATTGTATTGATTCAACACTATTTATAGTTAATGCTAATAAAATAAAACCTAAATGAGAAATAGTACTATAAGCAAATAATCTTTTAATTCTAAACTGAGTTAATCCTAAAATAGTTCCTATTAATAAAGATAATAAAGAACTAACTAATAAACTTGTAGTTCAATAATAGCTAGTTGTTATATATATACTATTAGTATAATGAACTAATTGTAATAACAGAGTTAATATTGATATTTTTGCTATTATAGCAACAAAAGTTGTTACTATTGTAGGTATACCATCATAAACGTCAGGAGATCAAAAGTGGAATGGTGCAGCTGATATTTTAAATAAGAATCCTACAGATATTAATAATAAACAATATGGTATATATGTTGTTATTTCTTGTTCATTTACTATACCAGCTAAATTATTCATAACATAAAAACTATCTAAATATGTAACACCTAAATTTGCATAAATTAATGCAATACCTAATAAAATAAAACAAGAAGATAACCCACCTAGTAAAAAATAAGTTAAACTAGCTGAAGTAGAAGATTCAGAATTTCTATACATAGCACATAATAAATATAATCCATAACTTTGTAATTCTATAGATAAGAAAATAGAAACTAAATCACTACTTGATATTAATAATACACTTCCTGTTATTATAAAAAATAACATTAATGTATATTCTAATATTGTATATTGTTCTCCTTTTTTTAATATAATAGTTGATACAGTTAAATTTTTAACAAATTGTAATTTTGTAAATAATAATTTAGTGAAACTCATATATTCACTAGATATAAGTTTTCTAGGATAAAATCCTGTCATATTCAATATTAATAAACTGATTACAAATATTAATATATGAAATACTTGTGTTATAGAAGATGTGTAAAATAACCCTCCAAATAACCCAATTCCATTATCTAAATATATTATAAATAAATTATTATAAGATAAATAGATACAATAAAATAACGCTATTATACCAATTCTACTATATAGAATAGCAGTATCTCGTCTAAAAGACAAAGCATTAGATAATAATAAACAGAATATTGAGGATAAAAGCATATCATATTATTAAATAAATTTAAATTAAAGAAAATAATATATAGATATATATATATATATATATATAAATTATTTTACCTCGTTTCTTTAAGCGAAGTCTTCGAAGTCTTATTACTATTTAATAAAGCAAATAATGTAAAAATAACTAATATTAATAAGTTATTATCGTTATAAGATAAATATAAAAAAGTAATATAGAATATTAATCCTATTAAGATGTATAGAGCGTAAGTAGTTACAATACCTGTACTTAATTTACCTATACTATTGCTTAAAACTAATAATCCTTTTTCTAAACCATAAGGTCCTATTAATTCTACAGAACCTTTATCTAAACTCTTAGATGTTTGACCTCCTAATTTAAGAACACCTTCTACAATATATTTATTATAGAATAATTCTATATAGAATCTTTGATTAAAGAAACTAAAGATATTATAACCTAATTTAGAGAATTTAAAATTAATTAGTAATTTAGGTAAGAATTCTGATAACAATACAGAAATTACACTTAATGATACAGTAAATACAAAAGGTAATAGTTTAAATAATGTAGGTACAGCAAATTCAGTATCTAACATAATTTCATGACTAGGATGAATAAATAAACTATTATCTGTAAAGAAACCAGTACCTAATCCTATAAAAATATCTTTAGTTAAGTATCCAAAGAATATTGAAAAAATAGCTAGAATAATTAATGGTATAGTCATAAACAAGTCACCTTCATGAGCATGTTTATAGCTAACTAAAGGACCATTAGGATTAGCTAAAAATGTTAAATATAAAACTTTAGCTGAATAAAGTGTAGTAAACATAGCACCTATTGTTGCTATAAAATAAACTATAGTACTTGATAAGTAATATTGTCCATATGCAGACTCAAGTATAAAATCTTTAGAATAGAATCCTGTCATAAAAGGCACAGCTACTAAACTTAATGAAGCTATTAACATAACTGAATATGTTAAAGGTAAGAATTCTCTTAAACCTCCATATTTTCTAAAATCTTGGTTATCTGCTACAGCGTGTATAACTGAACCAGCACCTAAGAATAATAATGCTTTATAGAAAGCATGATTAACTAAATGGAATAAAGCTAAGTTATAACTTGATAAACCAACAGCTATTACCATCATACCTAATTGCTAAGTTATATTAAAATAAATAATATAATGTGGACCATTTCTTTACTAGTATTTATATTTTTCTCATTTATCTTTGAATGTTACTCATTCATTCAATTTTAATACATCAGTATCTTTAAAAGTTCTAACAACATAGAATTCTTTTATTAATTTAAGACGATTAGATTTTAATGATCTTAAAGGATATTTATTAAAATAATTATCTATCATATTAAATATTTCTTTTTTTCTATAAATAATATACTTAAATGCTTCTCCTCTAGCATTACTAGGATCAACTCGTCCTCCATAAATGTTTATAAGAGGTTCTAATAAATATATATTCTTTTGTGTAGCACTTATAAAAACTTGACCTGAAGATTCACTAAAATATATTGAACCGTCACTATCTATAAATCCACTAAATCAACCATTATTAAAAGTTAAAGGCTTTGGATAATTTAATGTTATGTCATATTTATTACATAATTTATTCATTTGTAATAAACGAGTAGGATTTCTTATATTACCATTTACAGCTTCAATCAATTTAACTAAACCTTTTTTATTACTTAAATTATATCTTAATGCCTTAGCACTTGCTATTGGTCTAATACTACCTCCAAATTTATGTAGTATTTCATATAATGCACCTTTATCTCTAATATCCATAACAATATATAAACGAGCAGATCCACTTTTATGTAAAATAAAATGTCCATCTCCGTCTATTAATCCTGCTAATCATTCATTAAAACCTTGATTACTTTCATTAGAACCCTGATTTATAGTAGAAACAGTACTATATTTTTTTGATTTGTATAAATTTATTATATTAAAATAAATAAATGTAATATAAACTAGCATCAAACGTATGGCCTCTGAGATTCCTACTAACTTGCTTACAATAATATTTTTTCATTTTTCAGTTTTATTTAAAGTAAATAAAAACAGTCAATATATATTGATAAATGAATTAAAAAAAATATTACTGATATAAATATTATTATTATAATAATATTTAAGAGCTTTGGTTATCTGCGAATTAATTATATTTGATATAACCTCTACGCATATAGTTTGATTTATAAACATAATGAGTATATTATGTTCTCGAGCCAATTGACTCATAGTTGAATAAGCAATAACTTTTTTAATATCTTGTTGGAATAAACCAATTAAAGAACTAAATACTGTAGTTATAGCACCTAATCATAAACAAAGTACTAAAACAGTTGAACTATACTCAATTAAAGGTGATGATCTCATTAATAAGTATACTCCTGCTGTAACCATAGTAGCTGCGTGAATTAAAGCAGATACAGGTGTAGGACCCTCCATGGCTTGAGGTAATCAAATATGTAAACCAACTTGTGAACTTTTAGCTGTAGCACCTATTAATAAACAAATTCCAATAATTGAAATTATAGTTTCATTATAATATGGAGCTAATGCAAATACTGTACTATAATCTATATTACCAAAAGATCATAATATAGCAAACATACCTACTGTTAATAAAGTATCACCTACTCTATTAGTTAATAATGCAGATAAAGAACTTTGGTTTGCAGCTATTCTAGTAAATCAAAAATTTACTAATAGATATGAACAAACACCAACACCTTCTCAACCTACAAACATTATTAAATAATTATTACCTGTTACAAGAATAATCATCATAAAAGTGAATAAACTTAAATAACTAAAGAATCTTTGATTATGAGGATCATGACTCATATAACTTATAGAATATACGTGTACTAAACTAGATACTATTAATACAGGTAATAGCATAGAAACAGTTAATGAATCAAATCTGAAATTCCATAATACATAGAGTGATTCTACATCAACTCATCTTGCTACATTTATTGTTACAGGTATATTATTAAAACCTACTTCAAAAAAAGCTAATATAGCTAATAATGTTGTTATTATAACTGAAGTAGATGTTATTAAATGTGCTCCACTTACTCCAACTTTTCTACCAAAGAAACCTGAAACTATTGAACCTAATAAAGGTAAAATTATCAATGTTAAATACATTATTTATATTGTATTGATATACTTCCTCTTAATCTATAATATGCAACTAAAATTCCTAAACCTATTGCAGATTCTGCTCCTGCTATAGTTATAATATAAATAGCAAAAGTTTGTCCTAAAATATCATCAAAACTAAGTGAACTAATTAATATCAAGAATGTTATTGATAATAACATAATTTCTATAGAAATTAGCATTAGTATAATATTTTTTCTATTTAAAACGAAACCTAATATTCCTATAAGGAATAAAAATATTGAAAAATTCATTGTATAATAATTTTTACTTTGATTTATCTATACTATATTCTAATTATATTTTGATAAACAATATATTACTATATTGCCAAAGACGTGTATAAGATTTGAACTTATATTTACGTGTCCGTAGCACGACATTCTACCATTGAATTAACACGCCTATATATATATATTAATATATATAATAAATATATAACTTTAAGTAAGATATTTTGTGTATATCTTTTTTTAATAATTAAACTAAAATATAACTATACTATAGTTTATTAAATACAATTAAATAATATAATTAACCTTCCATTTGATCTCTTAATCATAATAAGAAATCTTTAATAGACACAGATTGTATTGCAATAGGCATAGAGCTATGAAGTATACCACAAATTTCTGAACATTGTCCAAAGAATGTACCAGGACGATTAACATAAACAGAAGCTTGATTTAATCTACCTGGGTATGCATCAGCTTTTATACCTAAAGATGGACAAGCATAAGAATGTATAACATCTGCAGCTGAGATTACAAATCTAGTGTGAGTTAACTCTGGTATAATAACTCTGTTATCTACTTCTAACATTCTAAATTGACCATCTTCTAAATCACTTTCTGGTACTATATATGAATCAAATTCAATAAACTCATTATCTTCATTTGTAAAATCTGGATATTGATAACTTCAATATCATTGGTGACCTTCTGCATAAACTACTAATGAAGGATCCATAACTTCATCCATTAAATATAATAATTTAAATGAAGGAAATGCGATTAATATTAAAATAAACGCAGGTGTAATTGTTCAAATTAATTCTATTAATGTTCCATGGTTTAAATATTTATGTGCTATAGGAGATTTTGTAGCTACAAAATTTCTTATAATTGTTATCATCATTCATGTAACTGTGAATAAGATAATAGCTAAATAAAACATAATATTATTATGTAATTCTTCTATTCCTTCCATTTGAGGTGAAGCGCTATCTTGGAAAAATAAACCTCAAGGAGTAGGAGCATCCAATAGTAAATGTCCTTTTAATATATCTAAAAGCATTTATATATATATTTATATTATTCATTTCTTTTTATAACTAGTCCATATGAGCTAACCTTTTAATTATGTAAAAAATTATACCCCTTAGATTAATAATAATCTAAGTATTATTTGATTAAAATTATTAATAATCAAATAATTAAATTTATTCCACCCTAATATTCAAAATAGTAATTACAAATTAATTATATATTAATGAATAACCACTTCAAGATTTATAACTTAAATTATAAACTTGTCTACTTTCAATTTTTAAAGCATTTTTCCCTAATTCGAAAGCAAAACCTAAAGTTAATACTAGGAAAAATACTAACATAATTACTAAACCATATATTCCGTTTGTATATGCACTTACCACATAAGGGTAAACTAATAAAATTTCTAAATCAAATAATAAAAATAATAGGGCAAATATAAAAAAAGATATACTGAATTGTGTTCTATTCTGTCCTAAGAAAGAATGAAAACCACATTCAAAAGCGCTATCTTTTTCTTGATATGGATTATGGGGAGAAAGAATCAAATTAACTGCTAACAATATTATTGCTAATATTGGTATTAAAAACAAAAAAAAAATTGTTGTTGTCATGAGAAATTATTTATACTCGTAAATTATTAAGATTAACACCTTGGTGTTAAGAAATATTATACACCTATAATAAAAATATTATTATTATAAATAATATATTGATTTATAATCTTTTTAGATTATTAAATATTTTTAATTTTTAAGGAAAAATTAATAAAAAAATTTGTGTATTAGGCTACGTATAGTAATAAGAAAGCCATCATTAATGCGAATAATCCAGTTGCTTCAGCAAAAGCAAATCCTAATATTGCATAAGAGAATAATTGTCCTCTTAACGATGGATTTCTAGCAACACCTAATATTAATGCACCGAAAACAATACCAATACCTACACCAGCTCCGATTAAACCTGTTGTAGCTATTCCTGTTCCAATTATTTTTGCTGCTTGTATCATAATATATTATAAATATAAGTGTACAGCCATTTAATAGAGGTAACCTCGATTAATATCTAGAAGAATAGTGACGATACTTGTGTTAAGGTAATAAACATATTGTCTATATCTATAAGATCTAATCTTACATTAGAACTAGCAGACATCTCTAAATTTCCATTATTTAAATGTTCATCAAGGGCTCTAAGAGCTAGCTGATTTTCTTCTAATTGTCCTCTCTTATGTATAATCTCCTTTATTGTATGTATAGTACCATCTCTCCGTACATCAGGATCCACAAAACTAGAACATTTAACTCGAACATTATAATGGGAGAAACTTATATGTTTACAACCTTTAAAATCCACTGTTGGATAAATGTCCCGGTCACTATCACTTTCATAACCATTATTTCTAACTATTGCTTCAATAATAATATCACCAGGTTTATGTGGACCCTTAGTTATACTTATACCTCTTCAACCGTCATTTAGATCTTTCAGTTCATATACCCTCTTTAAAAACATCTCTTTCTGTAATCTAAAATCATTTAAAAATAATGCTCTCGTTTCTTTTGTAGCATCTGAATGCACTGTATTAAAACGGTATAATTTTCCATTTACAACACTATATTGAACTATTGTTCTTTTATTGAAATTAGCGTCTAATAAATTAGGCATAGATTTTTTTCTAGGGTTAAAATTGCTATATATGATACTAGAGAAATGTTTCTCTTCTATGCTATATGGAGTTATAATGGTTTGACTGTATTCAAACTTAGATATATTACTAGAGATTTTACTGTATTTTAAGAGATATTTAGTTATATAGTTTGGATTGTATTCTATTCAATATTTAATTATAGAGTTATTATATTTATACCATTTTATTAGAGAGTATTTATTTTTTTCTATAATAACTAGAGAGTATTTATTTTTATAAAACTTAGTTAGAGATCTAGTTATTTGAAGGTATTTATTTTTATAAAACTTAGTTAGAGATCTAGTTATTTGAAGGTATTTATTTTTAGAAAACTTAATTAGAGATATAGTTTTTTTAAGGTATTTATTTATATATTCTAAAAGTTTATAATATAACAATCTAATATCCAGATCGATTAAACTACTTCCTATACCTAATCCACGCTTAGTTAATCATATAGCGAGTATTAATCTTATAGCAAGGATTAGAAACCAGGATCCGCTTGTACAGGTAGACTTGCAAAAGCATGAGGTTTAGGTGGACTTGTTAAACATCATTCTAATGAACTATTATTTCTAGTGAATAACACTTGGAATGTATCACTAAATAATTGTGAAGTTAATCAAGGGTATCTTGAAACTGCTTTACCTTCTGTTAATTGTTTATAAATAATAGTTAAGAAATATCATGTAGCTACAACACTAATAATAGAACCAACACTACTTACTAAATTTCAACCATAGAAAGCATCAGGATAATCACTTATTCTTCTAGGCATACCTTGTAAACCTAAGAAGTGTTGTGGGAAGAATGTTAGATTAACACCAACAAATAAAATTCAGAAATGTACTTTAGCTGCAAATTGATCATAAGATAATCCTAATAATTTAGAGATTCAGAAATATCAACCACTAAATAAAGCAAATACAGCTCCCATAGATAATACATAGTGGAAATGAGCAACTACGTAGTCATGAATTATTATCTTTACATAAAAACTGTATAAATAACACCCAAATTAAAGGGCTACTGGAGTACACCTTAAATATAATATAAGCATCACAACATATGACGACCATCTACTCTCTGCTCTTTTCTCAGTATTGTTCCATGTCTATTTTAAACGGTAGATGCACTCATCAAACAATTATCGTATTTAAACGATACTGAGTTTAGATCCGCGGTTACCCATTTATCTTCCTTTGGGGTAAGTTCTTCACCCATTTTTAATAATCTCAGATTTTCTTACTGTATCGAACATATTAATACCCGCCACCCATTCTAATTTGCAAAAAGAGTTTAGTATTCTGAATTTTAGGGTATCCCCGGAATTTGGTTGTCTGACTCAACAGGCAAAACTAATTAAAGTCATTGTTACTCTAAAAAGTAATTAATCGTTAATGATTAGTGTGATGATTAATCATATTTAACAAAAGTTAGAAATAAAATAGATATATTAAATTTTTAATGTTTATATGAACTTTTTAATTTTTTAAATGCTGATACATGATCAGTTAATTTTGTTTCATAATTAGAATCTGTTGAAAACAAATTCTCTTCAACAGATATACCTAAATGTAATAAATCTTCAGTTTTATTTAAATGATTATGTATTAATTTATCTAGAAGATTAATTCTAGCCGAAATAAGATGAGCTTGAGGATTTTCTATACCATTTGGTACTTGTATAGTTAAATTACCTTGTACATCAGTAACTACATTGATATCTTTTGTTATAATTTCATGATTAAATTGATTGATAAAATCAGCTAATTGAGGTAACAATCTACCCAATTCAGTAATAATATCAAGTATATCAAGATTAGATTCTAAAGGTTTACTTGCAAAAGAATGAGGTTTTGCAATAGATATTTTTAATAAGATTTTAATTATTAATATAAAATTAAAATTTAACATAACTATCATAGAAAGAAACAACAATAAAACCGTAAGTGGAAACAGAATAATATAATTAGTAGAAGTCGGGATTATTCTTATAAATTATTAATATAATTATATTTAAATTTATATTTAAATATAATTATTTCTATTTATATAATTATTTATATTTAAATAATTATTTCCATTAATATTTAAATAATTATTTCTATTTATATTTAAATAATTATTTAAATATTTCATTTTTTTACATCATTTGTATGATGGCCCGGACCATAACTTATCTAATTACTTAACTTAATAAGCTTTTGATTGCCACGTTTGGCCTCTACAGAACCTACTAACAAATTTAATTTGCTTTGGTTTCCACGGTATACTCAAATATATTAATATTTATGCTTTTATAAAAAATATAAGACTCCACCGTTAGCAATAATTATTATTATTATTACCATAATAAAAAAAAATGAATAAAATTATTATATAGTGGCATACAACATGACACCTACTAATATGAAATATTTTTAATAAATATATCTAAAGATTTGGATTTATTTCCCAATAAAGGATATAATTTACAATGACTTAGAATATTCTTTATATTTTTTTTATTATAAATTTCTAATAAATAAAAAGTTTTAGAAGGATTTTTAATTTTAACATTTACAGAAAAGAAATTTTTAATAATATTTAATAAATAATAATCATCCTTCATTTTTATTGAAAATGAATGATTTCCATTTTCTCTTATTAAAAAGCAACCTTTAGCTTCAATAAACCCACTTAATCAAATAGGAAAATAATCAGGAATAATAAAATTATTATTATTAAAATTCTTAATAAGATTAAATTGAGAACTATATTTTAACTTTCTATTTAATAAATAATTCTTTACTGAAGTATCTTTTAAACAAACTTTTAAAAAGTTTAATTGGCAAATTAATCTCGAAGTTAAAGGAGAATATTTTTCAAAAATTTCAACACAATTTAATATATTTTTTTTTTCATCAACTGTTCAAATAACTTCTTTATTAGAATTTACAATTCTTACTTCACCTCCTATAACTTTAGCTATTTCAATTAACATATAATAATTTAATTTATTATAATTTAATTTAATTATAAGTCTATATTGTAAAGATTTTTTACGAAAACGATTAATTTGTATATTACCATTTCCATCCATTAAACCAACCCAAAACATTTTAATATATTTATTATTCTTATTAATATAACATATATTATTTATACTTTTACCATCGTATATTATTAATATTTAATAATAAGATAGAAAAAATTGAAAATAATATATAGTGTTTATCATGGAAAGCAACGTCAAGTGATGCGTTGGCTAAAACAACACCACTTAATCCTCCAATAGTGAATAACATAACAAATCCTAATGCAAATAACATAGGAGGTGTTAAGTGTAATGATCCTCCATAACAAGTAGCTAACCAGCTAAATATTTTAATACCAGTAGGTACTGCAATAATTAAAGTAGCAGCTGTGAAATAAGCTCTTGTATCCACGTCTAAACCAACAGTATACATGTGATGACTTCAAACTATGAAACCTAAAACACCAATAGACATCATGGCATAGCGATATTTTGCATGTAAATAAAGTTTTATTTCAATCTATTAGAATTCATTTCTAAATTTAATTTTTTAATTTTAGTTAAACCTTCTTGAGTTAAATGCTGTTTCAATTTAATCATTATCATACACTGTTTAAAACAAATATAATCTTCTTGTTTTAAATTTAAAAGAGGATAAGAATCGAAATGAGGTATTATTTTTTCTAATAATAAAGTAGTATTTTGAACTAGAAAGTCACATCTTGGTGTAGATGTATTAGATCTTAAACTTACCACACCACAATTGAAAAATTTAATAAATAACTTCATTAGTTTTAAATCTTTACTGTGTTGAGCTATATGAAATCTACAGTACACTTTTTCTGCCAATATATAATCCTTGCTGGGTCTAACGTAAATAGAAAACCCTCCGTCACCAGCTACAAACCCAGATACCCACTGTGGATTTAAATTATCTGGTAGATATATAACTGGTTTATCTATAGGAATTATGTTAGGAAAATATTCTAAAACTTTTTTTGAAACTCCTCTGTTAATCAAAGCATAATAAGAAAGGATTTTTAAAAATCCCTCTTTAATTAAGTGATCTTTTTTTAAAATAAGTTTTATAACTTCAGATCATAATAAAAAATCTATCCGTTTTTTACTAATAAGAGGGTAATTTGTAAAATGTGGTATTATAACATCTATTATATAATTAATGTTAGTAACTCTATATACTGATTTTTTTCTATCTGGTCTATGATATATCGCTCCTACACCAAAAAATGACTTAATTTTACTCAATATTTCTTTATCTTTTTCATGCAAATTTATTTCAAACGAAGTTCTTACTTTTCATTTAAAAGGGGCTGATACTTCTATTATTATTGAAAAGCAACCCTCAGCATCTACAAAACCTGTTACCCAATTAGGGTCTAGTTTATATGAATCCTGCTTAATAGAGAAATTTTTTTTTAATACTTTATTTACATCTATGAAATTAGATATTTTAAATTTCATATTTTCACAAAATAGTGGACTATATCTTAATCACCCTTTAAGGATGACTCTCCTTGTGTAGTCTCTGAGGTTACAAAAAAAACACAAATATTTTCATATATTAATATATGAAAAGGTATTCTTTTTGTTTACCTGCTGATTGCTCATTGTAATATCCTTAAAATTTTCACTGTAAAAATTAACATTACTAGTATTTAAGATCTTAGAGGTTTCCAGCATATAAAGGAGTTTCACGTAACTATTAGTTATCGTGGGCCTATTTTTGACCATACCTAAATAACCGAATACATTTTTACCTGATCCTGCAGCAATTACTGTACTAATAATACCAAATCCTGGTATAATTAAAATATAACAAAAATTTTGATTAATCGAATAGTTAATAATAATCTATTCATTGCCTTATTTAGGAAAAGGGCTAATTAATACTCAAGAACTTACATCCTTGTTAGGACTTTATCTTAAATTGTAGTATCCTTTAATCTATTCATTGTATTTTTCAATTTAATAATTTTTTCAAGTCCATTTTTGTTTAAATGGTCTTTATCTTGAATTATTAAATATGCTTTTCTTCATTTTAAGTAGTTAACATGTTTACTAGATAATAGATGAAAGTAATCAAAATAATTAATAACATTTTTAGCTGAACCAAAACTAGTAGATCTATAATAGTATGTATCTTGACTTTTTCTATAACCAATATTACCACCTAAAAATTCTTTAATTAATAATAAAATATCTTCTTTTTTTTGATCAATTTGAAAATTTAATCTTACTTCAGTTCTTTTATTAAGTATTTTTATTTGAAAACTGGCATCAGCATCTGAAAACCCAGCTAATCAATGGTTTTCAAAATTATTACTTGAATTTAATTTTAAACTAATTTTTTTACTAAATTCAACATAATTATCATGATTTAATATATTATTAGTTATTTGATTAAATTTATTTATTGTTCTAATCTTACTATTTATTAATTTAATTACTTTTTCTATACCTTCTCTAGCTGCTACAACTAAAATAAAAGCATTTTTATTTTTAACTTTTTTAACACTTCCATAACCTAATCTTTTTTTTATATAATAAGCTAAAAAAGCATCTAATGAGTAAAACACAATTACTAATTGTTGTTTACTACTAAAATGACCATTACCATCTATTAAACCAGCTAAATAATGTCCAAATTGATCATTACTTATAGGTTTTAAATGTTTGGGTACATGTTTAGAAATAGATTTTATATTTTCTGTGTTTACTACAATTTCGTTGCATAAAGTCTCTGAGATTCCATTTACCCTCCGGGAGGTGAGCTTTGCTCACCTCCCGTCTGACAACATTACGAAGCCTTGACGCAGGGCGGGGAACCGCCACGTGGAGGGAAAAATGTTACCTGCTGATATACTTCATTGTTTTAACTTTTTTACTATATCATTTAAGATGGAGTATTTAAAACTAAATATCGAAGTTGTCCCAGCATACAGCAACGTTAAGAAGCCTATATCTTTGACCTCTGGATGCAAATTATAATTTATATATTTTATAATTTGGACTTTCTATTTATCCTTTTTTTTTTCAATCTTCACTTAAACTTACTCATGCTTTATTTAAAGCACTACCTAATTCTTGTTTATAAGCTTTTAAATTTTTTAACTCAAAATATTTAGGTATTAAAAAGAGTCTTTGTTTTTTATGACTTCTACTAGGACAATTTTTAATATATTCTAAAAAGGTTTCTATATCTTTTTTACTTTGAATAGATCATTTATAAGATCCGTATCCTCCTTTATCAAAAGAAACTTTTCCTGAAAAATCCTTTATAAAATGTATTACATTTTGTTCTAGTTTATTTGTAACAGATATTGTTAATTTAGGATAACCATCCTTAATAGAATAAGTTACTGTACCATCAGCGTCAAAAAAACCTGAATACCAACCATTAAACTTATTTAATTCAGAGGGTTCTTTAAAAAGAATATTTAATGTTTTACACACTAATTCTAGTTGTTTTAATCTTACACTATTTCTTATGTGTCCATTAACACGGGTAATTAGATCGATCATACCTGCTTTATGGTGAAGTCTATATCTAATAGCACTAAGACCTGCTCTTAATTTTACAGAACCCCCTAGCTTTTGTTTTATTTCCAATAAAGCACGCTCATCCTTTATACCCATAGTTATTTCACAACTAGTGTATCCAGATTTACTAACTAAAAAACAACCATCCCCGTCTATTAAACCAGCTAACCATTGGTTTCAAATTAATTCAGATTTATTTTTTAAGGATAACGAACGTAAAGTCTCTGAGGATCCTACTCGACCTATATCTTTGGTTTCCTGCTGATTCCTTGCCATTTTTAAGATTTTCACTATAGCGGGGTATAAACCACTTAAGCTAATAGTACCTAAAAATGAATACACAAGGTTCCAGCTTATAGTTCGTTGCATTGAAAAAATTACTTTTTCCAAGGGCCATATTCGACCGAAAAATCCATTCCTTCAAATTTAACTTATCATCAATATATTGATGTTCTTTTATTAAATCCAGGTACCATATAAATTATGGGCTTGTGCATATATAAAGTATGGAAGGAACCGACTGTACATTAAGCAGCATTTCAGCCACCTACCAGTGAACCAGTCTGTAGCGGTCACTTAAATAACCGACGGTCTTTAAACAAGAAAATTTATTGACCGTTAACACTAGTATCGCTAATGTTTATACTAACTTTTCCTTTTATCAATTGATAAATAATTGATAAGCATAACAATATATCAAAATATATACATTACACTTAAGAGTTGCAAGTAGTAATAACTAAACATTAACTAAATATAAGGTATATTCATTCTAGAATATTTACTTTTTTGGATCTTATATACTTTTACATCTGTCCTAAGAGTTTCATAACTTGTACGTTAAACCTTTACTTTTTTTCCCTAATATTTTAATTAATTTTATTTATCATTCTAACTTTTTCAATCATCTCTACCCTTTTTATAGGATCCAAATGATATTTTTTTAACAAATCTTCATGAATTTCTTTTCATAAAATATAACTAGTAGATTTTTTAGTTAATAATCTATAACTATCAAAATAGGAAAATATATTTTTACAATTTTTTAATCCTCCTATTCTATATTCATATACATTATCTACATGATGTTTAGACACTACTCCTCCATTAAATAAATCACAAAGGTGTTTTAACACTTCACTATTTTCCTCTCATTTTTGAGAAATATTAAAGTTAAAACTAAATCCTTTATCTTTACCAATTGAACAAGTAAAACAACCTTCCCCATCAGTAAAACCTGTTAATCAACTATTATTTAAACTAGGAAAAATAAAATTATGTTTTATTTCAACAGAATCTAATCTTATTCTACCTTTACCTACTCAAATATTAAATCCTTTAACGAATTTTTCAAATCTTATTTTTTTACTTGGTAATACAAGATTACCATTAAATAAATGAATAAGTATTTCTATTTCTCTTTTGTTTTGTGTTACAAATCTACTAGTTGTTTTAGATTGTGCAATTACTTTACCAAAACCTAAAGTTTCTTTTATATATTCTAATATTTGAATATCTAAAGTATTTTGTGAAATAACAAAACAAAGATCACCTCTATTATTTACTATAAAAGATCCCTCACCTTCTACGAATCCTATAAATCAAATTAAGAATTTTTCTGAAGGTAAAGTATTATTAGGTAAATAATTAATGAATTTTAAATAAAAATTTGAAAAATCAAATTTATTTGTTAAAGTACTATAATTGAATTTAAAATTTGATTTGTTAATATTTACTGTTATAGCTAAAATTATTAATGTTAGACAATTAATTAAAATATTTCTTGAGAAAAGATGTTGGAATAAGATAGGATCACCACCTCCAGCTACTTCAAAGAATGAAGTATTGAAGTTTCTATCAGTTAAAACCATAGTAATACCCAAATTTATATTGGTCTACTGGATAAAATCCCTTAACATTTTGTTTCATAAATAACTTAAGTTATTTAAGGTAGACACTCAATTTCTCTCAAAATTGTTTGGACTATATCTTATATTTTTAATTTATAGAAATTTTGTAAATGATCTCAAATAAAAACAGTTCTTTTATTATTCATAGTAGATTTTATTTCTAGAATTTTTTCTTTACCTAATACAGTTTTATGTTCACCATTTTTAAATATATCTACTACTTTCATTCAATCTATAGAGTCTAAATACTTAGTTCCAAATAATGGATATTTAATCAAATAATTTTTTACTTGAATATTACCTTGTAAACTAGTAGTTCTTACTCTATATTCAGGAGTAGATCTATTTAATCTTGTTTCTTTAACTTCAGTATTAAATAAATCAGCAATTTTATTTAAAAATTCCTGATTACTAAAACCTTTATGATCTGTTTGTCTTTGAGATATTTCTAATTTACATTCGAATTTAGGATATTTACCACTAAGAGTAGTTCTAACTTGAAAAGAACTATCCGCTTCTAAAAATCCAGATAATCAAGCATTAGATTCTAATGAACTAGAATCTAACGGTTTTTTTTCAATATTTATTTTATATTTATCTTTATAAAAATCAATCAATTTATATAAACTATTGATCTTAGGTGTTCTCATATTACCATTAATTAAAGATATAATTAATAATATACCTTCATAATTATTTATAGTTAAAATATAAGCATTAACACCTTTTTTTCTTGAGATAGAACCAAAACCTAATTCTTTCTGAATAATTAAAGCTAAAGGTAAATCCTTTAAATGAAAAACAATTTGAATTGAAGGATAATTCAATCTACCTTTAGGTGATCTTAAAAAATCTGGTACTACAATAGTACCATCACCTTCAATAAAACCTGCTAAATAAGCAGCAAATGATAAATTATCATTATTGTTATTAAATTTTTTAGAATGCAATGATCTACAATAAAAATACTTTGGCTTATAGTCTCTGAGGATCCCCTTTAAATTTAAATTAAAAAGGTTTCCTACTGATTGTGTTATATATATATATAACAGTTTCCAGTATATAGCCAAATTTAGAGCCGGCAGTTTTTTATTTTTACCGGCTAATACAGGTAATGATAATAATAATAACACTGCTGTTATTATTACAGCTCAACCAAATAAAGCCAATTTATGTAAACGTATACCTGGACATCTCATATTTAAAATTGTTATTATGAAGTTCATAGCACCTAACATACTACTGATACCACTTAAATGTAAACCAAAAATTGCTAAATCAACACTTGGTCCACTGTGTGATTGGATTCCAGATAATGGTGGATAAAGAGTTCAACCTGTACCTGCACCGTTTTCTATACTTGCAGAAAATACAAATAATACTAAACTAGGAACTAATAATCAGAAACTAATATTATTTAATCTAGGTAATGCCATATCAGGACCTCCTATTAATAACGGTAATAAGAAATTACCGAAACCTCCGATTAAAGCCGGCATAACCATGAAGAAAATCATCATAATAGCGTGAGCTGTTATTATACTATTATATAATTGGTTATCTGCAATATATTGAACACCTGGTCCAGATAATTCTAATCTTATAAGTACAGAAAAGGCTGTACCTAATAAACCTGAGAATAATGCAAGCATTAAGTATAAAATACCAATATCTTTAGCGTTAGATGAGAAAGTTCATCTTTCTTCTCATTCTGTAGGTTGTTTTAAAGTACAAAAAGATAAACTTTTTAAAGTAAAAAAAGATGATCTTTCTTCAGTATTTATCGAGGCAACATCTTCAGTATTTCTCGAGGCAACATCTTCAGTATTTCTCGAGGCAACATATTCAGTCTTTCTCGAGGCAACATCTTCTTCTCCTCTTTCAAATGAAATATTATATTTTGTTAAATTATCTAACAAAAAAATAAAAAAAATATAATTAAATTTTATTATTCGTGAAAACGAATTTAAATTTATGTGAATAACATTATGTTATTTAGGGAGGGTACCTAGAATCGAACTAGGATATACTATGCCACATACAGCTGTTCTACCGTTGAACTACACCCACCTTATATATATGAATTTCATATATAAGTCTAATTTAAAATATTATTTATTTTTAAAAATAAATTCCGTAGCATATCCGATAATATTCATATAATCAACATATTCGTTTAGTAAGCAATTAGGTTCTTTTGTTTTTCTATCAACAAAAAGATTTTTTCAACTTGGTCCTAAATGATAGTTTTTGTTAGGTTCATTAGTAAATGAATTTAATACAGACAATCTATTATATCTGTCTTGAGCAGATAAACAATTTGCATTAAGTAAATCATATATACTCTTACTATTACTTCAATCTAATGATGGATTACCTAATGGCTTTTTCTCTCATGTAGCTAAATAATAATCTATTAATTTATCTCAATTTAAAATATTATTATTTTTTTTCTTTTCAGAATATTTTTCATATAAAGGTTCAAATTGATTTAACATATCTTCTCTAGATCCACTTAATTCAACTTTTATACCTGTTCTTGTAGGATTAACTTTATTATTAATTTTTAAAAGAAATCTAGAATGACAATTCTCTTTTTCTCTTGAAAAATGAGGAATAAAAGGTTTTTTAGGACCAGGTTCACCTTCATTTCCAGAACCTTCAGATTTTCTTTTTCTAGAAGATTCATTACCAT